GAACATAGGAGTTTGTCGCTAGGTATTTGACCAAATAGGATCGTCCAGTTCCTATAGAACCTATCACTAAAATACCCCTAGAAGGGGATAGGGCTAAGCGGAGCGAAAAGGGTTTTCCATGAGATGGGAAATGAGAACTATTAGCCCCACACGAGGTTTGTGAATAAGTGATTGTCTGATAATGAGCAAGGAATATCCGTCTTTCTGCTAAACAGGATCTATTGAACTCATAATTCATTAGATACTTTTTATGAATGTCAACTAAGTATCGTAAGTAAATGGATCCCGGTTGTTCAATCATTTGATAACCAGAGTCATTCTTTGATAAACGATCACTATGAGTCAGACTCAATAGAATTTGATCAATCCTTTTTTCCGTCGTTAAGGTGGAGAACTGAACCAAGAATTCTCTTTCTTCATCATCAATCGAATCACTGTTCGCGACCCAGGATTCTATTTTATCATCAATCCAATCACCGTTCACGTTTTTTCTTTTTCTTATCAATGAATAGATCTCTTTACTTGTACGACTTAGATGTCTCGTATTTCTCGAAAAAGTGATTCGATTGATGGGATTTGGTATGATACTGATGAGATCGATGAGATTGATATTCAAATATTTCTTCTTAGAACGTATTGATTTGACCCCATAAGCGGGACCACCACCCAATAGCATGTTGCCGCCAGAAGCAGAATCCCGTATTTCTTCCAGAGAATCTCCTAATTGTTCCAGAGCAACTAGAAAGAGATTCTTTAACCAGAAAGAATTCAGTTCAGATGTAGGATACCTATCCAGAAGTTTTCGCAACTCAATCATGTATGATGGAATCATCAAAGATTTGATCTTTTCTAACTCTGTCTGTAACTCACTAGAGGCTCGGAAAACAAAGAGAAGATGTGTACGAACGAGATATCCAGCAACAAGAAGAAGGAAAAGAATTGAATAGAGGAACTCCCAAGCATTTGGTGATCTCAGATGTGTCCATATCAATGGAATGGGTGACTCATTATTTCGATGAATCATTTCTTCGGACAGAAGAAGATTCTGTAAACACTTACTCGAACTCTCACTTATCAGATTCCGTTGTGGAAGAATCGACCACCACTTTTTCTGAGGAATTGGCCATGATATATCTGATCCATGCATAATATCATGAAAAACGGACACAAAATTTGGACTGCCACTTAGGGAATATTGAAAGGGAATATTCAATATCAAATAAATATTGTTTTTTAAGGTGAAATAAAGATATTTACACCCCGTCCAAGTAAGGAACCATGGCATATAGGTTTGGAACAAATTCCATTTTGAGAGATTTGAAAAAGCACTATCTCGTTGAAGGGTTCTACCTACTTCCCCCTTCTCAACGCTTTTCTTTAGACAAAGACTCAGTTCTTTCCTCTTTCCGGACGGCACATATTTCTCAAAACATGGAGTGTGAATCAAACCCATGTTTGAATTGAAACGGAGATAGTGATGCAAGTTTTTCCCTTCTGAATCAGATAGATTCATATCTGAAAGAAGCTGACAATAAGTTCTTTCAAAATTGACTATTTGTTCCTCTATTACTGGTGTTCCAGAAATGTCTGCAATCGAGTAAATAGGAACGGATGGATCGGATCGAATTGAAAAATGGAAAGATTTGTACAAGTTATACGTTTCGTTACCACTTTGTGGAACATTGTTAGGTATGAATATGCCAGATACCTGTGACTCAATTGGTGAAATAGTCTCTCTCTCTCCCAAAACATGTTTTTTTTTACTGAAACACAAAGAAAATATTTTGTTGCGAATGCACAAGATATTGGGGAATTGTGCATACGTAAAATCATAATTATGGGTACGGGTCTTTTCCCCATAAAAATGGAATCCTTTGTTACAATAGAACCAGAAGCGATGGGGATGATTCAAGAATTGAAGTCTATTTGCTCTATAAAAAGAAGATATCAATGAACTTTTCTGAGGATTCAACCAATTGTTTCGATCGTGGGATATCATTGATAAATAGGAATCCGTGTTCTCAAAGGATTTCCTGCGATTTTTTCTAGTACGGAATGAGTCAATCATGCACTTTTGTATCTTGTTGAACAAAAAAGGTAATATTGTTCCTGTATTGATTAAAAATTTCGATCTTTGGGAAGTATCATGATCATACAATAAGAAGGGTTTCAATTTATTCAAATAAACGATTTGAACACCTATTGATTCTAACAACGGATTGCCGGGTTGATCATTCAGACCTTTCAATTCATAGATGTGGATTTCGGCCCTATGAATGGAGATATTCCCGAAACTCACAACGAAAAAAGGAAGTGACTTAGATAAAAAGAGAAGCGACTTGGACAAAAGGAGAAGTGACTTGGACAAAAAGAAACGAAATGACTTGGACAAATCTTGTTTGTCGATAACCTCGGACCAATCAATCGAATATTGATTAATACGTAATCGATCGAACATTACTTGAAAACGGTGTTTCTGCTCAGAAACGAAATGCTCCAAATATTCCTGGAAATTCTTGCTTCCATTGGAGCATTTGTATCTATATACATTAGGATCCAGATTCGTGGATCTCTCGGTTCGAGAAATAAGAGGATCGAACCACTTCTTCTTAATCTTTTTCAAATTGGATAAATGTTGGTTGATCTTATCTATTATTATAGTTAGATGATTCAGAATATCATTTCCTATTGGGTGCTTTTGAATTCCTATGGGATGCTTTTGAATTCCATATGCGAAGTTGCAATCGGGTCGATTCATTAAAAAGAATCGATTCAATACATTTCTTATGTACCCATAGGTACTATATTGGATTTGAATCTGATTTCGGATCAATCTATATTGATGGAGCGCCTCCATTATGTTGTTGTGAGCAAATACCGCTATTTTTGGTTTTGGATCTTCCAAATCATTCCCGCAGGAGATCCGGACCGATTTTTTTTTTATCTTTCGATAAAAAGATTCATTCTCTTCATCAAAAATAGAAGGTAGAACCAATAAAGATTTCTTTTTCGATTCATCCCCGGAGTTGAATACCTCATTCAATAATTTTCCGTAGGAATCAATAGACAAGCCAAATTCCTTATTATGATAGGCTAAACCCGGCTCGGTTATTGATAGAGTGAATAGATCTGCCATTTCTTGAAATGTCTCTTCTAATTCAAACTCGTGGTGCAACCTGTATCCCCCTTTGTTCCGATCATGGAATAGATGAAATAAATCAAAAAATGCATTTTCGTTCAAGAATGAAATCTTATTGGAACTGTCCATATCCGGTTCATCCTTCGGAACCATATCCCATCCCGGATCTGCTGCAATCGAATGAACTGAGGAGGTATTTTGTAAATACGTAATTATCTTGAATATATCAACTATTTCTTTATTTTTCGATCGCCTCGAAGGGACAAAAGAAACACCTTGTTGTTTCTTCAACAATTTCTGATCTATAGTCGACCTCTCGGTAGGATTCAAACCCAGATGAAGTTCTGACCATCTATCAGAGAAAAAAGAACGAATTGATCTTGTAGGATTCCCAAGAAATTCTTCTATTTCTTCTGGAAGCAGATGATTATTCATCTGCTTCTCACGTTCCGGGAATAGCCGAGCCATTGAGGAATATCCGGAAAGGTATTTTGAGAATCGATCTGATTTTATCTCTGTTCGTTCCGTTTGAAGAAAGGAAGTATCTAAAAGAATTGATCTTTCTTTTAGTTGCTGAATCTCTGTTTGATTGATCAATGTGTGATATTCCGAACCCTCATTACTAATGGAATTGAAAGGATCTATGGATTGATCAGAAAATCCTTTCGATTGGCTAGAATCCGTTACTTGAAAGAAAATGGATCTTATGGAATCATATTGAATATTTGACGATACATTCCGTACCTTGCTAAAAACCCGATTCCTGTTTACCAACCACGCATTGTCTAACCAAATCAAATTCTCTCTCGAGACGTTCCTCAAAAAATCCGATTTGTGCCGATTCTTCCCCCCAATAACGAAGAGATCTTGGCGGAATTGCCACATATGAAATTGAGCGCAATTTTGCAAAAAAATACCCCCCTTGTTTCTCGAGAGGAGATGGGAAACATGTTCAATCTCGTTTGATTGAATAGTCGCTTCAGCTCCTTGTTGTTTGAAGAAACCCCCCCCATCAATTGGTCTTTTTTCACGAAAAGCAGACATGAGATAACAAATCAAATGTTTCACTAAAATTTCGAATAGCTGTCCCGAATTCAAGTTGATTATGTTTCGCTTCTTACTCGGAGAAAGGCGGTCAAAGAATTTCCAATCATGGTCCTTGCGGATCAGATCATTCGTATAGGATACAAAAAAAAACTCCAGATATTTTATATCTTTCTCTTTGAATGAGATCTCAATTCCAGCTGCAATTTCATTCGATATCTTACAGCTGGAATTCCTCTTTTTTACGATCACATTCCTCCACCGCCGCGAACCCCAGTTAGATTCAGACATGATACACTTTTTAGTTATTGGAAGAACCCAAGTACTTTCTTTCGGATCCATGAAACAACTCTCATAGATCTTTTTCCCTTTTGGAAGATACAGGAGCGAAACAATCAACCTATTGAGATTGGAAGACCAAAAGGATTCTTTCAATGTATAATTGGGGGGTCCAATGGAACGCAGAGGTTTAGGAAGAAGCCCCATCAAATAGATATTTTTTCTTTCGACCCTATTTCGATTGTATATAAGGACCGCTACTACAAGTACAAGCAGTACTACACCTTTGATCGTGCAATGTCGACGAATTGAACCCTGTGAATCACGTGAAATTAGGACACTCCAAATTCGGGAATCAAAAAGTTTCATAAAGCGCTCTTGGTGGAAAAAAAAGGAAGTGAAAGATTTCACCGAATCGGGTTGGATCCATGAATCCAAGAAATCGCGAGAATTCTTGATTTCTCTCAATTCGAAGATCCAGGATTTGAATTGATGTCCTCTCATTTCATTGATTCCTCCTAAAGAATCCAAAAGAATCTAAGTGAATTGAATTTGGGTCACTCGCGATGTACAATGACCCCAGTGAAGCATCCATGGCTGAATGGTTAAAGCGCCCAACTCATAATTGGCGAATTCGTAGGTTCAATTCCTGCTGGATGCAGGCCAACGGGGACATTCAATAAGGCTAGTTCCACTGGCTCCGTATCAATGGAATCTCATCATCCATACATAACGAATTGGTATGGTATATTCATACCAACCATAACATATGAAGAGTAAGAACTAGAATTCTTATCGATACTGGAACTCGTGGGGAAGAAAGTAGATTTATGGATGGAATCAAATATGTAGTCTTTACAGAAAAAAGTATTCGGTTATTGGGGAACAATCAATATACTTCTAATGTCGAATCAGGATCAACTAGGACAGAAATAAAGCATTGGGTCGAACTCTTCTTTGGCGTCAAAGTAATAGCTATAAATAGTCATCAACTCCCGGGAAAGGGTAGAAGAATGGGACCCATTATGGGACATACAATGCATTACAGACGTATGATCATTACGCTTCAACCGGGTTATTCTATTTTACCTCTTATAGAGAAGAGAAAAGAATTTAAGTAAAAAAAAAAAAAGAAAAAAAAATACTAAATAACACGGCGATACATTTATACAAAACTTCTACCCCGAGCATACGCAAAGGATCCGTAGACAGTCAAGTGAAATCCAATCCGCGAAATAATTTGATCTATGGACAGCATCGCTGTGGTAAAGGTCGTAATTCCAGGGGAATCATTACCGCAGGGCATAGAGGAGGAGGCCATAAGCGTCTATACCGTAAAATCGATTTTCGACGGAATGAAAAAGACATATCTGCTAGGATCGTAACCATAGAATATGACCCTAATCGAAATGCATACATTTGTCTCATACACTATGGAGATGGTGAGAAAAGATATATTTTACATCCCAGAGGGGCTATAATTGGAGATACCATTGTTTCCGGTACAGAAGTTCCTATATCAATGGGAAATGCCCTACCTTTGAGTGCGGTTTGAACTATGGATTTACGTAATTGGAAGTAACCAATTAGGTTTACGACGAAACCTAGAAATTGATCACTGATCCAATTTGAGTACCTCTACGGGATAGACCTCAACAGAAAACTGAAGAGTAACGGCAGCAAGTGATTGAGTTCAGTAGTTCCTCATATAAAATTATTGACACTCAAGATATGGTAATATGGAGAAGACAAAATTGTTTGAAGCACGGACAGAAGCGGAAGCGACCCTTGTTTCAAAGAGAAGAGGATGGGTTATTCACATTTCATTTGATGGTCAGAGGTGAATTGAAAGCTAAGTGGTGGTAATTCTAAAAATCCCCCCGGGGAAAAATAGAGATGTCTCCTACGTTACCCGTAATATGTGGAAGTAGCGACGTAATTTCATAGAGTCATTCGGTCTGAATGCTACATGAAGAACATAAGCCAGATGACGAAACGGAGAGACCTAGGATGTATAAGATCATAACATGAGTGATTTGGCAGATTTGTATTCCTATATATCCACTCATGTGGTACTTCATCACACGATTCATATAAAATCCATCTGTCTAGATATCATCATATAATATATATATATACATCCGGAAAGCCGTATGCTTTGGAAGAAGCTTGTACGGTTTGGGAAGGGGTTTTTATTGATCAAAAAGAAAAATCTACTTCAACCCATATGCCCTTAGGCACGGCCGTACATAACATAGAAATCACGCTTGGAAAGGGTGGACAATTAACTAGAGCAGCAGGTGCTGTAGCGAAACTGATTGCAAAAGAGGGTAAATCGGTCACATTAAGATTTCCATCTGGGGAGGTCCGTTTGATATCCAAAAACTGCTCAGCAACAGTCGGACAAGTGGGTAATGTTGGGGCGAACCAGAAAAGTTTGGGTAGAGCCGGATCTAAGTGTTGGCTAGGTAGGCGTCCTGTAGTAAGAGGGGTAGTTATGAACCCTGTAGACCATCCCCACGGGGGTGGTGAAGGGAGGGCCCCGATTGGTAGAAAAAAACCCACAACCCCTTGGGGTTATCCTGCGCTTGGAAGAAGAAGTAGGAAAAGGAATAAATATAGTAATAGTTTTATTATTCGTCGCCGTAAATAGGAATATTCAAAATCAAATAAATATTGTTTTTTACTCGTCTTTTCAAAAAAAAAAGGGGGGGGAATAATAGGCCGTGACACGTTCACTAAAAAAAAATCCTTTTGTAGCTAATCATTTATTGGAAAAAATAAAGAAGCTTAACATGAGAGAGGAAAAAGAGATAATAGTAACTTGGTCCCGGGCATCTACCATTATACCCACAATGATCGGCAATACAATTGCCGTTCATAATGGAAAGGCGCATTTACCTATTTATATAACGGATCGTATGGTGGGTCAAAAATTAGGAGAATTTGCACCTACTCTTACTTTCCAGGGACACGCGAGAAACGATACTAGATCTCTCCGTTAATAAAATAAAGTGAAATAGGGGCTCATCGTTCATTGGCGGGAGGCGAACCTTATCTTATGTCAAAGTGGAGAAAGTGGAAGAAGACCTTGAAAAAGCAGAAGATGAAGAGGAGCTCGAGTACACAAGTACAAGCTTTAGCTCAACGTATATGTATGTCTGCTCACAAAGCACGAAGAGTCATTGATCAGATTCGTGGGCATTCCTACGAGAAAACACTTATGTTACTGGAACTCATGCCTTATCGAGCATTTTATCCCATTTTTAAACTGGTTTATTCTGCAGCAGCAAATGCTAGTCACAATAAAAGTTTCAACGAAGCTGATTCAGTCATTAGTAAAGCCGAAGTCAATGGGGGTACTATCGTGAAAAAGTTAAAACCCAGGGCTAGAGGACGTAGTTATCCGATAGAAAGACCCGCCTGTCATATAATTATTGTATTGAAGGATAGCTCTAAAAAGAAAACAGATCAGGATATATTTTTAGAAACAAAAAATGTATGGAGAGATCCTATAATAGAAAGATATATAGAGAAGGAGAGAGAGAGAGAAAAAAAAGATGGGTCAAAAAATAAATCCACTTGGTTTCCGCCTTGGCGAAAACCAAAGTCATCGTTCCCTTTGGTTCGCACAACCAAAAAGTTATTACATAGGTCTCCAGGAAGATGAAAAAATACGGGATTGTATCAAGATATATGTACAAAAAAATATAAGAGTATCTTCAAGTTTCGAAGGAATTGGAATTGCACATATAGAGATTCAAAAAAAAATGGACTTGATCCAGGTCATAATCTATATTGGATTCCCAAATTTGTTAATAGAAGGCCAAACACGAGGAATCGAAGAATTGCAGATCAATGTACAAAAGGGGCTTCATTCTGTGAATCGGAGACTTAACATTGCTATTACAAGAGTTGCAAAACCTTATGGACAACCTAATATTCTTGCAGAATATATAGCTCTACAATTAAAGAATAGGGTTTCGTTTCGAAAGGCAATGAAAAAAGCTATTGAATTAACTGAACAAGCAGACACAAAAGGAATTCAAGTGGAAATTGCAGGGCGTATCGACGGAAAAGAAATTGCACGTGTCGAATGGATCAGAGAAGGTAGGGTTCCCCTCCAAACCATTCGAGCTAAAATTGATCATTGTTCCTATACAGTTCGAACTGCCTATGGGGCATTGGGCATCAAAATTTGGATATTTGTAGACGAGCAATAATGGACCCTTCCTTTGCTTGCCATTCTATTCAGTGATAGAACAAAAACTACAAACTATTCCTTTTCACTTCAATAAAAAAAAAAAAAAAATGAGCAATTCTAATTCTATAAGGTTGAATAAAAATTCGATTGACCTTTTGGTGGAACTGCTATGCTTAGTGTGTGACTCGTTGGTTTTTTATTTAAAGTTGGGATTCAAAAAACAGACCAGCCCCTAACTAATAACTATAAGAACTAGTAACCAACTCATTGCTTTGTATTATCGAGATCCAAGGAAGCAGTCGCCATATGATGTATCGATCATATAGTTGTAGCAACTGAAATCTTTTTTTTTTCCATAAAGGAAAAATCCATTTATAGGTTGGAAAGAAAAATAGAGGGATGTGGGTAACTGGAAGGGCGAGAGAAAGAGAGAAGGAGAATCTCCATGATATATGATTCCAATATGTATGGTCTATCAATCACATCATATCATAAAAGGCAGTGTGATAAAGCATCAATACTGATTCGTCCATAATTAGATGAATACGGTTCATAAGAAAAATACAAATAATAAAGAGCCCCGAGTCAATAGAGACTGAGGAGATTGGCTCGGGAACGAATTTAATTAGGAGCTCCATTGCATAGTTCAGGCCTAGCCATTAATGGAAAAGCTATGGGAACGACGAAACCTGTGACTGCGGAAGATTCTATTGAAAACGAATCCTAATGATTCATTGGGTGGGATGGCGGAATCAACCAGGAACCAATTAATTTCTTCTGATAGGTCATGGGTTCACCCTACGAATGAAGCAAATATGGAAAGAGTCAATATTCGCCCGCGAAACCATTATTGGATTGCAATATTTTGACAGATTCGGTAAAGGTCAAGGATTCATTTTCAAAAGAAAGGCATTATCCCATATAAATAAAATAGAAATATCCGTCTAGCCGTATATACTATATACTATACGGCTTCCCGTGTGACAGATTAAATATCAATAAATTCCATGATTCAGTGTATTATTCATTCAATAAATACATATACGTAATATTATTGAATCGTTTCATTCGCGAGGAGCTGGATGAGAAGAAACTCTCATGTCCGGTTCTGCAGTAGAGATGGGATTGAGAAACAACCATCAACTATAACCCCAAAAGAACCAGATTCCGTAAACAACATAGAGGAAGAATGAAGGGAATATCTTATCGAGGCAATCATATTTGTTTCGGCAGATACGCTCTTCAGGCACTTGAACCCGCTTGGATCACATCTAGACAAATAGAAGCAGGACGACGAGCAATGACACGATATGCACGCCGTGGTGGAAAAATATGGGTACGTATATTTCCCGACAAACCCGTTACAGTAAGACCTACCGAAACACGTATGGGTTCGGGGAAAGGATCTCCCGAATATTGGGTATCTGTCGTTAAACCCGGTCGAATACTTTATGAAATGGGCGGAGTATCAGAAACTGTAGCCAGAGCAGCTATTTCAATAGCTGCGTGCAAAATGCCTATACGAACTCAATTCATTATCGCGTGATAGGTATGTGAAGGGTATTTGTGATGAAAAATACAATCGCAGATTTTTGGATGTCTGGGCAGACAATATTTCTCTCTTTTTCCTTTGCCTTTTGCATTGAAAGAGCAGATTCAAAAAAAAAAATGATATGATTCAACCTCAGACCCATTTGAATGTAGCGGACAACAGCGGGGCTCGAGAATTGATGTGTATTCGAATCATAGGAGCTAGTAATCAACGATATGCTCATATTGGTGACGTTATTGTTGCTGTAATCAAAGAAGCAGTGCCCAATATGCCTCTCGAAAGATCAGAAGTGATCAGAGCTGTAATTGTACGTACATGTAAAGAACTCAAACGCGACAACGGTATGATAATACGATATGATGACAATGCAGCAGTTGTCATTGATCAAGAAGGAAATCCAAAAGGAACTCGAGTTTTTGGAGCGATCGCGCGGGAATTGAGACAGTTGAATTTCACTAAAATAGTCTCATTAGCTCCTGAAGTCTTATAAATACTAGTAGATGAGACCGTGATAGAGTATAGTCAGGTCTCTGAAATAGATCACGTTAGTAGATTGTGTCTCACGCATATACCTTTAATAATTCATAAATAAATAAGAAAAAATGAAAAAAAAAAAGGAACATGTTGATTATATCAAAACTGGAAGGCACCCATAATTTTAGTTCGTCATGGGTAGGGACACTATTGCCGATATAATAACTTCTATAAGAAATGCTAACATGGATAAAAAAGGAACGGTTCGAATAGCATCTACTAATATCGCCGAAAACATTGTTAAAATACTTCTACAAGAAGGGTTTATTGAAAATGTTAGGAAACATAGAGAAAACAACAAATATTTTTTGGTTTCAACCCTGCGACATAGAAGGAATAGGAAAGGAACATATAGAAATATTTTAAAGCGTATCAGTCGTCCCGGTCTACGAATCTATTCCAACCATCAACGAATTCCTAGGATTTTAGGTGGGATGGGGGTCGTAATTCTTTCTACTTCTCGAGGTATAATGACAGATCGAGAAGCTCGACTAGAAAGAATTGGGGGAGAAATTTTGTATTATATCTGGTGATCCTTCTGGTATCCGAATTTGATCCGTAACTTGCTATTTGGGAAAAAGAGAGGAAAGACGAATTGTCTACTATTACTCCTCCTCCATTAGTTGATACTTCAAGGGGGTTACCTGGAATGAAAGAACAAAAATTGATTCACGAAGGTTTAATTACTGAATCACTTCCCAATGGTATGTTCCGAGTTCGTTTAGACAATGAAGATCTGATTCTAGGTTATGTTTCGGGGAGGATCCGACGGAGTTTTATCCGGATACTACCAGGAGATAGAGTCAAAATCGAAGTAAGTCGTTATGATTCAACTAGGGGACGTATAATTTATAGACTTCGCAACAAAGAGTCGAATGATTAGGCGGCTTTTTATTTGAATTTAAACATTCCTTTCATGGGAATACAATTCGAGGTTCAAAATTTCAAGAGACTTATTTTCTTCCAAGGAGTATATTTGGAATTAAGGAATAACAAATATGAAAATAAGGGCTTCCATTCGTAAAATTTGTGAAAAATGTCGACTGATCCGTAGGCGGGGACGAATTATAGTAATTTGTTCCAATCCGAAACATAAACAGAGACAGGGGTAATCTTTCTAACAAGGGACTTTCTAAACGGTCCGATGTACAAATAAAGGATCTGTTTTGACATGAAATGGATATATCCGTATATCTCTGACTCATATTTATGAGATGATAAAATATGACAAAAGCTATACCAAGAATTGGTTCACGTAAGAATGGACGTAGAATACAAAAAGGAGTTATTCATGTTCAAGCGAGTTTCAACAATACCATTGTGACTGTTACAGATGTAATAGGTCGGGTGGTTTCTTGGTCCTCCGCTGGTACTTGTGGATTCAGAGGCACAAGAAGAGGGACACCATTTGCTGCTCAAACCGCAGCAGGAAATGCTATTCGTACGGCAGTGGATCAGGGTCTGCAACGAGCAGAAGTCATGATAAAAGGCCCTGGTCTCGGAAGAGATGCAGCATTACGAGCCATTCGTAGAAGTGGTATACTATTAAGTTTCGTACGTGACGTAACCCCTATGCCACATAATGGATGTAGGCCTCCTAAAAAAAGACGTGTGTAGAAATAAAAATGGAATGGATTGCAATAGAAATAAATGATTCAATGATCTGATCAAACAATAATATTAGTATGGTTCGAGAAGAAGTAGCAGTATCCACTCGAACACTACAGTGGAAGTGTGTTGAATCAAGA